AGCATTGGTGTGTTTTGGTAGACTTAATCAGATTAGTAAAAGAGTAACCCTAATAAAAAAAATATTGAAAATAAAAAAATAACAAGTTCTTTCTTTTGATGGAGGATTTTTGACAGATAGGGCTCAATAAAATTATTGATTTTATGACATAAGAATGCATTGCACAACAATCCACAGTTCCTTTTTTTACGTTAAAGTTAACGTAGAAAGTAAAAGTAAAAAAAAATAAGTAAATAAAAGAAGAAAAGAAATATAATAATAGAAAAAGAAATGACACTTTGATTCTATCCAATGGAATTCCGTATTATAATTATAGGAATGGAAAGATATAGGAATGGAAAGAGTCCTTCTTCGGTATTTCAATAACATAACAAGCATTTTTGTTTTCAAACAAATCATTTTATCTATGATTTGGAACAAAAAAAGGCCTGGCTAGGTACTGACCAGGCCGGGCCGTGAAAAGAAAAAAAAATCTTTTTTTTTTCGGAAAAATTCGTAAAAAGGGGTATTTTTTCTTTTCTTTTTTATTTTTTTATTCAAAATATATCTTTCGAACCTTTTCTTTATCTAAAAGAGATTTCTTATAGATTTCTTATAAAAGTAGTATACAGTAAAGTTGTATATATCAATATTTTCAAATAATATTGAGAGATAAAGAAGGTATCTCCTTATTTTTTGTGTAATGTAACATAATAATTATCCTTTTTCAATTGGGAGAGATGGCTGAGTGGACTAAAGCGTCGGATTGCTAATCCGTTGTATGAGTTTTTCGTACCGAGGGTTCGAATCCCTCTCTTTCCGTTTACGTTCATGACTTGTTATTTTCTTTATTTTTTTTCAAATTCCATTTTTTTTTGAATCCTTTCTTTCCTTTGTTTTTTTTTAACCAATATGTTAACTAATATAATAGTTAAGGATGTGCAATAGATAAAATTCTACGAACATTGAAAAATTAAGCAAGTAAAAAAAAGAAAGGCCTTTTTTTATTCTTCACGTCCAGGATTACGTCCTGGATCATTCGATAGGAATCCAAAGATGAAGAGAGAAACAAAAAATATCACTACTGTGTAAACAAAAAGTTTGAGAGTAAGCATTACACAATCTCCAAGATCTTTTTTTGAAAAAAAAAAAAAGAGAATAGATTCTCTATCTTTATACCACGTATCCTATTTTGACACCAATAAATGAAATGGTTTCTTTTCTTGAAATAAAAAAGAATTTTCCAAAATTCATTTGGAATAAGAGGCGAGTCTTTCATTACAAAAAAAAATGTCTTTTTCCATATTCGGATGACTCTAACAGGGTTTTTCAATAAATGAAAAAGAATCAGAATGAGTAAAGAGGGTGAATCAGATTTCTCGTAGCTATCTAAGAATTATTTGAATCGAGGGTTCATGCTGTAAGATAGACTTACCTGATCTTATCCATTGTTAGAATTTTTTTTTTCGAATAAATCATGTCTAGGACAGTATTAAAGATCTCATCGAAAACTTACAGCAGCTTGCCAAACAAAGGCTAAGAGAAAAAAGAGAACAGGTATTACTGGCATAACATCGACGATTGGATTCAAAAAAGCGTAGGCCTCAGGCAATTTGCCTAAGAAAAAACTACTCGAATAAAAGGTGGAATGAAGCCAGATACAGGTCAAACTAAAGATATTAAGCATAACAAACATTTTTTTATTGGACTTGGGGATAATTGTATTTTGATTGAGTTATTCTTATTGATAATTGATATCCTGTAAAAATGAAAAAAAAAAGTAAGGTATACCAAAAAATTCTTCTTTGAACTCACCCAATCAAAAATCCTTCAATTCTAAAAAAAAAAGAGAATAGAAGAAATCATACTTTTATACAATATCTTAATTTATACAATATCTTAATTGAATTATATGTAATGATCAATAAATTCAGTTTCATTCTATATCTACACATGTAAAAATCCTAGGAATAATAGAGTCTATAGATATTTGGACTGGAATTGACGAACAACCAATACTAGTGTTTATTAGTATTGAATAGAAATTGAAATGGGGCGTGGCCAAGTGGTAAGGCAACGGGTTTTGGTCCCGCTATTCGGAGGTTCGAATCCTTCCGTCCCAGGGAATACCTATTAGATAGAAATATCTATTATCAGAATAAAGAAAGTTTCTTTTTTGAAATATATAACTTAGTAGAATATTGGATATTCTGGGATTCTTCTTTCTTTTCTGATTTTTAATGATGATATTCTTCTTTGAATCATATTATATATATATATATATATATTTTTATATATTTTTCAAAAATGGAGTTCCAATAAGATACATACAGATAGAAATGAATCCATTTGCGATCCAGGTAAGATAGGAACATGGATTCCAAGAATTGGAAACAAAGAAAGCCAAAAGGGGTTGCAATGAAGTTTAAGTTAATTACTTTGAAAATACTTACGTCCCATATACCTTATGATAAGAGTTAATCAACAATGTAAGATAGCAATTTCAATAACTGTGTTTGTACAAATCAAATCGGATTAAGAAAAAATCCAAGGGGTAATTCATACATCCTATATTCTATCCCCCCCCCCCTTTTTTTTAAATAAAAAATTACGGAACCTACGTCAAAGAAACTATGCTACGCGTAAAATGAAGAAATGCTTAATGTATAATTGTCGTTCTATTTCAGTAATAAGGCTTTTTTTTTTTGAAAAAGATTTTTGATCCGGTAATTTGAAATATTCTATATTGAATATTTAGAGATATTTAGAATTCATTCCAATGACAATTATTCAGTCTATCTGATAGAGGGAATTCCTTATTTTTTCTATTCTGATTTTCTTTTTCAGTATGAAATGAAAGAAAAAGAGTCTAAATCTTTCTTTCCATCAATCCTCTTTTTATTTTATCCACTGTACAAAAAAAAAGAAATGGAGTTCTTTTTCTAGCTATCTATATTTTTCTTTTTTTAATCGCTGAGGTTTGGTTTAATTCAAAGATGGATTATTTATGATGATCAAATGTCATCTTTAGTAAAACTTTATTCAAATAGTGATATCGAGATAGTTATTTTTTTCAATTAAATATAAATATTCAAATTTAATGATTTCTTAGGAGTATTTGATATTTGAAGAAGTCTAAGATTGTTGAATCTACCCTGTCATCTTATTTGCAGATGCAATGTAGATTTAATAATTTAATAAAAAGAACTTTTTTCTTCCTACTATTTTTAATTTAAAATAAGTAGAAATTTATAAATAAAATAAAACTATTATATATTCCATTCATCCGATAAAAATCGGGGGTAAAACGGAATTCTTGCTAAGATTTCTTTAGAAACCAAACCGCCGATTCAGATTCATAGAAAAAAAGAAAAAGAAGAAAAAATATAGATATAGATTCCTGCGTAAGGACTGTAACGACCGAACAAATGACTATTCGTGATTCCATAATTGAATCAATTACATATCCGTTCCAAAGGAGAGGAATGTTATGGTAAAACTTCGTTTGAAACGATGTGGTAGAAAGCAACGTGCGACTTGACGGACATAATCAGTTGTGGATTCTTATACCCACCATTTTTATTATATAGGAATGAAGGTGCTCTTGGCTCGACATCTTTGGTTCTGTTCCACCCGAACCCTCATTTTTTGGTGGGTTGTAGTCTAAACAGTATGTGATGTAGCTCGAGTAGAAAGTATTGATTCATTTCTCAGGGTCAAGGATCTAGGGTTAGTGCCAATTAATAAGTTGGAACAACTTCGTAAGTGTAGTCTATTTTCTATCTAGAAATAGAAAGGATCCAATTCGAGCAAGTTTCAAATTCAGGAAAATTTGTTAGAATTAGTGAAATTCTTTTGATCAAAAGTTTATCATGCGGGAATCAACCGTTTATTATGATTCTTTGATAGAAAAATAAATCATAAAAAGGGGCATGTTGCTGCCATTTTGAAAAGATTAAAAGTCACCGAAGTAATGTCTAAACCCAATGATTCAAGGTAAAGATAAAATATCTTGGAACAAGGAAATACTCTTTTTCAATTTTCTCGACAACTAGATCAAGAATAAGAATGAGGGGTCAAAATAGATTCTAAACGAGACAAACAAAAAGGAGTTATAGTTATAGACCACTCAAAAAATCAAATGCCTAGGGTTTTTCTTTTGAGCTATTTCAGAGTTACTCAACTTGAGTTATGAGAATACAAATCATTTTTTTTTCATAAAATAAAATCATAAAATAAAGAAACAGAAGAATAAAAAAGTATTAAATAATCATAGTCTAATTTATTTGCTTTTATGGGTCTATTTAACATTTGAGTTGTATATATAAGAACATCTTCTAATTTCTCGAGCCGTACGAGGAGAAAACTTCGTATACGTTTCTAGGGGGGGTTCTAGTTCATCTACATCTATCCCAATGAGCAGTTTATCGAATCGTTGCAATTGATGTTCGATCCAGAAGAGAAGGAAGCGATCTTCGGAAAGTGGGTTTTTATGATCCGATAAATAATCAAACCTATTTAAATGTTCCTGTTATTCTATATTTTCTTGAAAAAGGTGCTCAACCTACAGGAACTGTTTATGATATTTTAAAGAAGTCGGGGGGTTTTACAGAATTTCGTCTTAATCAAAGGAAAGTCAATTAATGAAATACAAAAAAAAAGAGAAGGGGGGGCGATTTGTATATAGTTTTGTCTAAGTATAGCTTTTTTCTACTATACTTTCCCCACTCCCCTCCCGCCTCTTTTGTTCTATTTATATATTTTTTTTTGTTAGCCTAGAATACTATGTTCTCTAACGATGAAAATAGATTTATTGATCTAATTGGATATAATTTTTTATTATCCAATTATATTAATAGGCAATGGATAGAAAAAGATCAAGTGAATAAATGAAATAATTGGGTCGACGAGAAATATCCAATTTTTACATTATTTCACCTCCAATTGGACAGCTTTTATTGGAACTCCATTAACATTCAAAAATAATAAAGAAAGAAATCCGAGATTCTTTCCTATTTCTTCCTAAATTTCTTCTTTTACATATACTTGCTCTTTTTCTAGTTATGTATATTATCTATCAAGTACCAATCCAATACAAGTTTTTATTCATTTTTTTTTTGTATTCTTTTCTAACTATTCATATTGACAACAGTATATTGATCAAATATAATACGATCGTGTATAAACGGATCTATTTATCTTTCTTCATATTCTATTTCTTAAGGTTTTTTTTACTTCATTCAAATTCAAAATAAAATATATGGGTTTGTTAGATTTGTTGGGATATAAGAAGTCCTTTTTGATTAAAAAAAATGGATAATATAAGTGATAAGAAGCAGTCTATCAAAATTACCTTTCTTTTTGATTTTCTATCTATTTCTTTTCTATCTATTTCTTTTTGATTTTTGATAGAAATAGATAGATATTTTTATCTGAAAATTAGATTTTCAGTGGATTTGTTTATTTTTCTTTTTTAGATTCATAATTTGATAATCCATTAGAATTATTCGATGGATTTCTTTCTAGTTCGATGTTTTGATTGCGTCATGCAATTTCATCTCCTTATTTATTTTTATTTCGATTGTATCTACACATCCTAATTTTTTTTATTATTGGGGTTGCTAACTCAACGGTAGAGTACTCGGCTTTTAAGTGCGGCTAGCATCTTTTACACATTTATATGAAGTAACGGATTCGTTTATACCTTCGGTAGAGTTTGTAAGACCACGACTGATCCTGAAAGGAATGACTGGAAAAAACAGCATGTCGTAGCAATAGAGAATTCTGAAAATATTTTATTCTTACTGGATCGTTTCAAAACCCCGTTTCAATTCTTAGTGAGAAAAAAATGAAATTAATTCAGAGTTGGGTTGAATGAATAAATGGATAGAGTCTTATGACCTCAATTAATTATAAGGAAAGAAAAAGCAACGAGCTTCTGTTCGTAATTTCTTAATTTGAATGATTACCCGATCTAATTACACGTTAAAAGTATATTAGTACCTGGTACGGGAAAGGCTTTTCATGATTATCCATTTTTTTAATGAGTCCTAATTATTATCTATTTCCTATTCTAGGTTCTACACAAATGTGTAGAAGAAGCAGCATATTGATAAAGATATTTTTTTTTTCCAAAATCCAGAGAGCGATTAGGTTGAAAAATAAAGGATTTCAAATCCATCTTCTTATCCTATAACGAATATAAACTAATTAGACTGAAAAAAGAGAGGATAGAGAGTTCGTTAATGAGTCTACCTATACCTATCTCCGAGGTATTTTTTCTTTTCTTATTATAATACCTTGTTTTGACTGTATCGCACTATGTATCATTTGATAACCAATAAACCCCTACTTTTTTTTTTTCTTTTTTGTTCCAATCGAATTTCCAATGGAGGAATTTCAAGGGTATTTAGAACTAGGTAGATCTCGACAACATGACTTCCTATACCCACTTCTTTTTCGAGAATATATTTATGCACTTGCTTATAATCATGGTTTAAATAGATCGATTTTGTTCGAAAATGTAGGTTATGACAATAAATTTAGTTTTCTAATTGTGAAACGTTTAATTATTCGAATGGGTCAACAAAATCCTTTCATTGTTTCGGCTAATGATTCTAGTCAAAATCCATTTTTTTGGCACAACAAGAATTTGTATTCTCAAATTATATCCGAGGGATTTGCAGTCATTGTGGAAATTCCATTTTCCCTACGATTAGCATCTTTCTTAGAAAGGAAAGAAATTGAAAAATCTCAGAATTTACGATCAATTCATTCAATATTTCCCTTTTTAGAGGACAAATTTTTACATTTCGATTATGTGTCAGATGTGTTAATACCCTATCACATTCATCTAGAAATCTTGGTTCAAACCCTTCGCTACTGGGTGAAAGATGCCTCTTCTTTGCATTTATTACGTTTCTTTCTCCACGAGTATTGTAATTGGAATAGTCTTATTACTCCAAAGAAGGATATTTCCATTTATTCAAAGGGTAATTCAAGATTATTCTTGTTCCTATATAATTCTCATGTCTGTGAATACGAATCCATCTTCTTTTTTCTACGTAATCAATCTTCCCATTTATGGTCAACATCTTTAGGAGTCTTTTTTGAACGAATCTATTTCTATGTAAAAATAGAACATTTTGTCAAAGTATTTTTTGATAATGACTTTCGGAACATCTTATGGTTCTTCAAGGATCCTTTCATGCATTATGTTCGATATCAAGGAAAATCCATTCTGTCTTCAAAAGATACGCCATTTCTGATGAAGAAATGGAAATATTACCTTGTTAATTTATGGCAATATTATTTTCACGTGTGGTCTCAACCGGGAAGGATCGATATAAACCAATTATGCAAGTATTCTCTTGACTTTTTAGGTTATCGTTCAAGCGTGCGACTAAATTCTTCAGTGGTACGGAGTCAAATGCTAGAAAATTCATATCTAATAGATCATGCTATGAAGAAGTTCGAGACAATAGTTCCTATTATTCCTCTGATTGGATCATTCTCTAAAGC